ATATTAATATATATATATATATGTATATAAATTATTTATATATAAATATATTTATTTAATTAATATATTAAATTATATATTTAATATAAATTATTTATTAATTAATATATTATTTTTTTTTAATTATAGGACTAATAGGTTTATAAATAAATATCACCTATTTAATATAAATATTTAATTATATTAATATATATATATATATGTATATAAATTATTTATATATAAATATATTTATTTAATTAATATATTAAATTATATATTTAATATAAATTATTTATTAATTAATATATTATTTTTTTTTAATTATAGGACTAATAGGTTTATAAATAAATATCACCTATTTAATATAAATATTTAATTATATTAATATATATATATATGTATATAAATTATTTATATATAAATATATTTATTTAATTAATATATTAAATTATATATTTAATATAAATTATTTATTAATTAATATATTATTTTTTTTTTAATTATAGGACTAATAGGTTTATAAATAAATATCACCTATTTAATATAAATATTTAATTAATATAAATAATTTAATTATAATATAAATTATTTATTAATTTTAATAATTTATTTGATCCATTATTTTTAATTTGTTATATAAATAAATAATGAAATTCAAAAATGAATTGCCTGATAAAAAGGATTACCTTGATAGGGTAAATTATGAAATTTTAATTTCATTCATTATATTTAATAGAATTAAACTATTACTAAAAGAATCAAAATCTTTTGTGCCTCGTACACCAAAATATAAAAAGATAAGCTAATTAAGCTATTGGGCTCATACCCCACTTATAAAGGTTATAATCCTTTTCTTTTTAATTAAAAAAATTTCTAATAATATTTTTTTTGTGACATTAATTTTTGGATCATTAATTACTATTTCTTCTAATTCATGACTTGGAGCATGAATAGGGTTAGAAATTAATTTATTATCTTTTATCCCCCTAATAAATGATAATAAAAAAAATTTATTAACTTCTGAAAGTTCTTTAAAATATTTTTTAACTCAAGCTTTTGCCTCATCTATTTTATTATTTGCAATTATTTTAGTAATATTTTTATATAATAATAATTTTATATTATTCCATAATTTTAATAAAATTTTAATTCTTTCAACTTTATTATTAAAAAGAGGAGCAGCTCCCTTTCATTTTTGATTTCCTGAAGTAATAGAAGGGTTATCTTGAATTAATGGATTAATTTTAATAACTTGACAAAAAATTGCCCCATTAATATTAATTTCTTACAATTATATATATAATTTTTTTATAATTTCAATTATTTTATCTATATTAATTGGATCTTTAGGAGGTTTAAATCAAGTATCTATTCGAAAATTAATAGCTTTTTCTTCTATTAATCATTTAGGGTGAATACTTTTAGCTATAATAAATAATGAAATACTATGAATAACTTATTTTTGTTTATATTCTTTATTATCTTTTTCAATTATTTTAATATTCAATAATTTTAAATTATTTTATTTTAATCAAATATTTAATATCTCAATTATAAATCCAATTGTAAAACTTTTAATTTTTTTAAATCTTCTTTCTTTAGGAGGACTTCCACCTTTTTTAGGATTTTTACCTAAATGATTAGTTATTCAAAATTTAACAAATATAGGACAATTATTTATTTTAACATTAAGAGTATGTTTAACATTAATCACTTTATATTTTTACTTACGATTAACCTATAGAATATTTATACTAAATTATCAAAAAAATTTATGAATATTAAAAAATAATTATATTAATAAAATATCTATTATTAATATAACTTTTAATTTTATTTCAATTGGTGGGTTACTTATAATTTTTATATTATATAAAATCTTATAAGAATTTAAGTTAAATAAACTAATAGCCTTCAAAGCTGAAAATACTTGTATTAATCTTTTAATTCTTAAGCTTTAATAAATTATTTATTCCTTTAGAATTGCAGTCTAATATCATTATTGACTATAAAGCCTGATTAAAGAGAAAATTTCTCATAAATAAATTTACAATTTATCGCCTAAACTTCAGCCATTTAATCGCGACAATGGTTATTTTCAACAAATCATAAGGATATTGGTACATTATATTTTATTTTTGGAGCCTGAGCTGGGATAGTAGGTACATCATTAAGAATTTTAATTCGAGTAGAATTAGGACATCCAGGAGCATTTATTGGAGATGACCAAATTTATAATGTAATTGTTACAGCTCATGCATTTATCATAATTTTTTTTATAGTTATACCTATTATAATTGGAGGATTTGGAAATTGATTAGTTCCTTTGATACTAGGAGCTCCAGATATAGCTTTTCCACGAATAAATAATATAAGATTTTGAATATTACCCCCTTCTATTACATTATTAATTACTAGAAGTATAGTAGAAAATGGAGCTGGGACAGGGTGAACTGTTTATCCCCCTCTATCCTCAGGAATTGCACATGCTGGAGCTTCTGTTGATTTAGCAATTTTCTCTCTTCATTTAGCAGGAATTTCTTCCATTCTAGGTGCAGTAAATTTTATTACAACAGTAATTAACATACGTGCCCCCGGTATTACATTAGATCGAATGCCTTTATTTGTTTGATCTGTAGTAATTACAGCTATTTTATTATTACTGTCTTTACCCGTATTAGCTGGTGCAATTACAATATTATTAACAGACCGAAATTTAAATACTTCATTTTTTGACCCTGCAGGAGGGGGTGACCCTATTTTATATCAACATTTATTTTGATTTTTTGGACACCCAGAAGTATATATTTTAATTTTACCAGGATTTGGTATAATTTCTCATATTATTACCCAAGAAAGAGGGAAAAAAGAAACATTCGGAAACTTAGGAATAATTTATGCAATACTTGCAATTGGATTACTTGGATTTATTGTATGAGCTCATCATATATTTACAGTAGGAATAGATGTTGATACCCGAGCTTATTTTACTTCAGCAACTATAATTATTGCTGTTCCGACAGGAATTAAAATTTTTAGCTGATTAGCAACTATACATGGAACTCAATTAACTCATAGCCCCGCTATATTATGATCTTTTGGATTTGTATTTTTATTTACTGTTGGAGGTTTAACAGGAGTAGTATTAGCTAATTCTTCACTTGACATTGTCCTTCATGATACTTATTATGTAGTTGCTCATTTTCATTATGTTTTATCAATAGGAGCAGTATTTGCAATTATAGCTGGATTTATTCATTGATATCCTTTATTAACAGGATTAACAATAAACCCAACATGATTAAAAATTCAATTTACAACAATATTTGTAGGAGTTAATTTAACTTTTTTTCCTCAACATTTCTTAGGATTAGCTGGAATACCTCGACGATACTCTGATTTTCCAGATAGTTATTTAACATGAAATATTATTTCTTCATTAGGAAGAACAATTTCTCTATTTGCTATTTTATATTTTTTATTTATTATTTGAGAAAGTATAATTACACAACGTTCTCCTTCTTTTCCTATACATCTTTCTTCTTCCATTGAATGATTTCATACCCTTCCTCCTGCCGAACATACTTACGCAGAATTACCATTATTAACTAATAATTTCTAATATGGCAGATTAGTGCAATGAATTTAAGCTTCATATATAAAGATTTTATCTTTTATTAGAAAATGGCAACATGAGCAAATCTAGGATTACAAGATAGTTCTTCTCCTTTAATAGAACAACTAAATTTTTTTCATGATCATACTCTTTTAATTTTAACAATAATTACTATTTTAGTGAGATATATCATAACTATATTATTATTTAATAAATTTACTAATCGTTATTTATTACACGGACAAACAATTGAAATTATTTGAACAATTTTACCAGCAATTATTTTAATATTTATTGCTTTTCCTTCTTTACGCTTATTATATTTAATAGATGAAATTAATACTCCTTCTGTAACATTAAAATCAATTGGTCATCAATGATATTGAAGATATGAATATTCTGATTTTATAAATCTTGAATTTGATTCTTATATAATTCCAACAAATGAATTAACTTCTCAAAATTTTCGATTATTAGATGTAGATAATCGAATTATTTTACCAATAAATAATCAAATTCGAATTTTAGTAACAGCAACTGATGTATTACATTCATGAACAATTCCTTCCCTAGGAGTAAAAGTGGATGCAACTCCTGGTCGATTAAATCAAATTAATTTCTTAATTAATCGACCAGGATTATTTTTTGGTCAATGTTCAGAAATTTGTGGAGCTAATCATAGTTTTATACCTATTGTAATTGAAAGAATTCCAATAAATTTTTTTATTAAATGAGTATCTTCAATAACTAATTCATTAGATGACTGAATGCAAGTAATGATCTCTTAAATCATATTATAGTAAATTAGCACTTACTTCTAATGAAAGTTTTAAAAAAATTAGTTTAATTAAAAACTTTAGTATGTCAAACTAAAAACATTAGTTTAATCTAATATTTTTTAATTCCACAAATAAGCCCAATTAATTGATTAATTTTATTTTTTATTTTTTCAATTACATTAGTAATTTTTAATATTATAAATTACTTTTGTTTTTTATATACTCCATTAAAAATATCTCAATCTATAAATATTAAATTTAATAAATTAAATTGAAAATGATAACAAATCTATTTTCTGTATTTGACCCTTCAACAACAATCCTAAATCTTTCTTTAAATTGATTAAGAACATTTTTAGGATTAATTTTAATTCCTTTTTCATTTTGATTAATACCTAATCGATTACAAATCTTATGAAATAATATTTTATTAACTTTACATAAAGAATTTAAAACTTTATTAGGACCCTCCGGTCATAATGGAAGAACTTTAATGTTCATTTCATTATTTTCTTTAATTATATTTAATAATTTTTTAGGATTATTTCCATATATTTTTACTAGAACTAGACATTTAACTTTAACATTAAGATTAGCTTTTCCTTTATGATTAAGATTTATATTATATGGATGAATTAATCATACACAACATATATTTGCTCATTTAGTTCCCCAAGGAACTCCTCCTATTTTAATACCTTTTATAGTTTGTATTGAAACTATTAGAAATATTATTCGTCCAGGAACTTTAGCTGTTCGATTAACAGCAAATATAATTGCTGGTCATTTATTAATAACTTTATTAGGAAATACTGGACCTCAAGCACCCAATTATTTTATTTTAACTTTAATTTTAACAACTCAAATTGCTTTATTAGTTTTAGAATCTGCTGTAGCAATCATTCAATCATATGTATTTGCTGTTTTAAGTACTCTTTATTCAAGAGAAGTAAATTAATGTCAACACATGCAAATCACCCATTTCATTTAGTAGATTATAGACCATGACCTTTAACAGGTGCTATTGGAGCAATAACAACAGTATCTGGCTTTGTTCAATGATTTCATCAATATTCTATAAGATTATTTATTTTAGGTAATACAATTACTATTTTAACAATATATCAATGATGACGAGATATTTCACGTGAAGGAACTTTTCAAGGATTACATACCTTTCCTGTAACAATAGGATTACGATGAGGAATAATCTTATTTATTGTTTCTGAAGTATTTTTTTTTATTTCATTTTTTTGAGCATTTTTTCACAGAAGTTTATCCCCTACAATTGAATTAGGAATAACATGACCCCCCATAGGAATTCTTGCTTTTAATCCTTTTCAAATTCCCTTATTAAATACAGCAATTTTATTAGCATCTGGTGTAACTGTAACTTGAGCCCATCATGCTTTAATAGAAGGAAATCATTCTCAAAGAACACAAGGACTATTTTTTACTATTATTTTAGGAATTTATTTTTCTATTTTACAAGCCTATGAATATATTGAAGCTCCATTTACAATTGCTGATGCAGTATATGGTTCAACCTTTTATATAGCAACTGGATTTCATGGATTACATGTATTAATTGGAACAACATTTTTATTAATTTGCTTTCTTCGTCATATTAATTACCATTTTTCTAAAAATCACCACTTCGGATTTGAAGCTGCAGCCTGATATTGACACTTTGTTGATGTAGTATGATTATTTTTATATATTTCTATTTATTGATGAGGTAGATATTTATAAAATATATATTTGTATATGTGACTTCCAATCACAAGGACTAAAAAATTTTAGTATAAATAATATTAATATTATCAGTTATATCATTAATTATTTTTATTATTACAATAATTGTAATAATTTTAGCTTCTTTATTATCAAAAAAATCCATAATAGATCGAGAAAAATGTTCACCATTTGAATGTGGATTTGACCCTATAAGATCTTCTCGACTTCCTTTTTCTTTACGATTTTTTTTAATTGCAATTATTTTTTTAATTTTTGATGTAGAAATTGCTTTATTATTACCTATAATCATAATTATTAAATCTTCTAATTTAATAAATTGATCAATAACAAGAATATTTTTTATTTTAATTCTTTTAATCGGGTTATACCATGAATGAAACCAAGGAGCTCTTGAATGAAATAAATAAATATGAAGCGATTTATTGCAATTAGTTTCGGCCTAATCTTAGGTGAAATTCACCCATATTTTTAAGGGTTATAGTTAAGTATAACATTTAATTTGCATTTAAAAAGTATTGAAATTTCAATTTACCTTATTAATTGAAACCAAAAAGAGGTATATCACTGTTAATGATAAAATTGAATTCTTATGATTCCAATTAAAAAGAAATATAAATGGAATTAAACCATTAAAAAATAAAGTTAGCAGCTTTTTTTTGATCAACATATTTCTATTTATATAGTTTAATAAAAACATTACATTTTCAATGTAAAAATAAAAATTTATTTTTTATAAATATTTAAAAATTAAAATAATTTCCCTAACATCTTCAATGTTATACTCTAAATATAAGCTATTTAAATTAATTATTTAATAAAATTAATACCAATAAAATAATAAATCATAATATATATCTTAATAAATAAATTTTTAAATTATTACTTTGAAATTCTTGTAAATATAAAGAATAATTTTTTAATTTATTATATAAAACTTGACCTCCAAAATACTCTCTTCATCCTTGATCAAAACTTTTATAAGAATATAATCCTAATTTTAATGGATAATTAACTACTCCTATAGTTGAAATAAATGGTATAAATCATATAGAACCGATAAAATAAGTAAAATTATAAAAATATAAAGTTTTATTAATAAAAAATAAAGAAACAAAACTAACTAAATAACCAAACATTCCCCCTATTAAACAAACAATTAAAGTTAAAATTTTTATTATAAAAGGTAAACAAATTATTTTTACATTCAAAAAAATTAATCATATTAATATTCTTCCCCCAATTACAGCTATAATTGTTAAAAAAAAAATTCTAAATAATATAGTTCAACCTTTATCATTTAAAGGATGTAAAACATTTCTATTAAAATCTCCAACTATTGAATAATATACTAAACGAAATGAATAACATACAGTTAAACCTGTTCTAAAAAAAAAAAGAAAAAAAGAAAAAGAATTAATATGAGATAATATAACTATTTCTAAAATTAAATCTTTGGAATAAAACCCAGCTAAAAAAGGTATACCGCATAAAGCTAAATTAGCTACATTAAAACATCTACAAGTTAAGGGTATACTTATTATTAAACTTCCTATTCCTCGAATATCTTGAGAATTTTTTATATTATGAATAATAGACCCCGCACATATAAATAATAAAGCTTTAAAAAGGGCATGAGTTAAAAGATGAAAAAATGCTAATTTATAAAACCCTATTGATAAAATTCTTATTATTAACCCTAATTGTCTTAAAGTTGATAAAGCAATAATTTTTTTTAAATCAAATTCAAAATTAGCCCCTAACCCAGCTATAAATATTGTTAACCCAGAAATTAATAATAAAAATTGAGCTATTCACCAATTTATTAATAAAACATTAAATCGAATTAATAAATAAACCCCTGCTGTAACTAATGTAGAAGAATGAACTAAAGCCGAAACAGGAGTAGGGGCTGCTATTGCTGCAGGTAACCAAGAAGAAAAGGGAATTTGAGCTCTTTTAGTTATTGCGGCTAATATAATAAGACTACCAATAATTATTATTTCAACATTATTTTTTATTATTTCTAAATAAAAAATATAATTTCAACTTCCATAATTTAATATTCAAGCAATTGCTAGTAATAAAGCAACATCTCCGACACGATTAGATAAGGCAGTTAATATCCCTGCATTATATGATTTAACATTTTGAAAATAAATAACTAAACAATAAGAAACTAACCCTAATCCATCTCACCCTAATAAAATACTAATTAAATTAGGTCTAATAATTAATATTATTATTGAAAAAACAAATATTAAAACTAATAAAATAAATCGATTAATATTATAATCTTCTTCTATATATTGATTTCTATAAAAAATAACTAAAGAAGAAATTAACAAAACAAATGATATAAATATTAAACTTATTCAATCGAATAAAAAAGTTATAACAATAGAAATTCTTTGTATAGATAAAATTTCTCATTCAATAAAATAAACTAAGTCTTTTAATAAAAATTTTAAACTAATTAAAAATAAAGAAAAACTAATAAAAATTAAAAAATAAAAACTAATTTTACAATAATTAATTAAATAATTCATGATTTAAAATGAAAATTTCATATCTTTGACACCACAAATCAATATTTTATTTAAACTATTTAAATAAATTCATAATATACAATAATTTCTTTTTAAAATTAATAAATTTAAAGGAAGTCAATGTAATATTAATAATAAAAATTCACGAGAATTACCAACTGAAAAAAAATAAATCCCAGAATAAATTTTCCCGTGTTGACTGTAAGCAAATAAATATAAAGAATAAGCAGCTCTAAAAAAAGACAAAAAAGTTAATATAATTATTGTAACTCAAGATCACCCAACAATTCTATTTAATAAAGAAATTTCTCCTAATAAATTTAATGTGGGAGGACATGCTATATTTCCTGAACATAATAAAAATCATCATAATCTTAAAGAAGGTATAAAATTTAATATTCCTTTATTAATTAATAAACTTCGTCTTCCTATACGTTCATATGAAATATTTGCTAAACAAAATAAACCTGATGAACAAAGCCCATGAGCAATTATTAAAGCATAAGCTCCTGTTAAACCCCAATAAGTTATAGTTAATAACCCACTTAATACAATTCCTATATGAGCAACAGACGAATAAGCAATTAAAGCTTTTAAGTCTGTTTGTCGTAAACAAACCAATCTAATTAAAACTCCTCCTACTAATCTAACTCTAATTCATCAATAATTAAATTTAATACCAGAAATTTGTAATAAAGAAAATATTCGTAATAATCCATACCCTCCTAATTTTAATAAAATCCCTGCTAAAATCATCGACCCAGAAACTGGGGCTTCAACATGAGCTTTAGGTAATCATAAATGAACTAAAAATATTGGTATTTTTACTAAAAAAGCAACAATTAAAGATAAATATAATAAATTTATATTTATAAATCTAAAGTTTAATAATAAAATAAAAAATAAAGTATTTAATTTATTTAAAATAAAAAAAACACCAATTAATAAGGGTAAAGAAGCTAATAAAGTATAAAATAACAAATAAACTCCTGCTTGAAGACGTTCAGGTTGATACCCTCAACCTAAAATCAAAAATAATGTAGGAATCAATCTTGCTTCAAAAAATAAATAAAATATAAAAATTCTTATTGAACTAAAAGTTAAAATTAATATTAATAATAAAAATAAAATTATAATAATAAATAATTTTTCATAATTATTTTTATTAAATACACTTTCTCTTGCTATTAATATTAATCCACAAATTCAAAAACTTAATAAAATTAATCTATAAGAAATTATATCTATACCAAAATAATAAGAAATATAATTAAAAAAATTAAAAGAACTTAAATTAATTATAAATAAAAAAACAGATAAAAAAATTAAATTTTGAACCATTCAATAAAAATTCTTTAAAAAAGAAAGAGGAATTATTAATAAAATTATAAAAACAAATTTTAACATTGTAAAATAGAAAAACTTTGAAAATAATCATTACCGTGAGTTCGAATTATTGAAACTAAAATAGAAAGACCTAAAACTCCTTCACATACACAAAATGTTAAAAAAAATATTCTAAAATAAGCTTCATAATTTATAAAGTTTAAAAAAAAAAATAAAAAAATAAATAAACTTAATACTAAATATTCCAATCTTAATAAAGTGGATAATAAATGTTTTCGATTAGAAACAAAAACAATACAACCAAATAAAAATATAAACAAAGATAAAAAAAATATTAAAAATATATTTGCCATTAAAGTTTAAATAGTTTAATCAAAACATAAGTCTTGTAAACTTAAAATAAGAAATTTTCTTTTTAAACTTCAAGAAAAAAGAAACCTCTTTTTCATTAATTCCCAAAATTAATATTTTATTTAAACTATTTCTTGATATCACAAAATTAATAATTATAAGCACAAGTTTAATTATAAGTTTTATTTTTATACAAATAAAACACCCATTATCTATAGGATTAATATTATTAATTCAAACATTTTTAACTTGCTTATTAACCGGAATTTATGTAAAAACATTTTGATTTTCTTATATATTATTTTTAATTTTTTTAGGAGGAATATTAATTTTATTTATTTATGTAACATCCTTATCTTCAAATGAAATATTTTCTATATCCTTTAAATTATCAATTTTAATAATTATAATTATTTTAACTTTAAATTTAATTTTTTTTATTACTGATAAAACTTTAATTGAACAATTTATTACTAATACAGAAAGAAGAAAAATTTCTTATATATATACATTAATTAATGAAAATAGATTATCATTAAATAAAATATATAATTTTCCAAGTAATTTAATTACATTAATATTAATTAATTATTTATTTTTAACTCTTTTAGTAGTAGTAAAAATTACAAAAAAATTTTATGGCCCATTACGGCCAATAAATTAATGTTTAAACCAATACGAAAAAATCACCCACTTATTAGAATTGCTAATAATGCATTAGTTGATCTTCCAGCTCCTTCAAATATTTCAGCTTGATGAAATTTTGGTTCATTATTAGGATTATGTTTAATACTCCAAATTTTAACAGGACTTTTTTTAGCTATACATTACGCTGCAGATATTGAAACAGCTTTTAATAGAGTTAATCATATTTGTCGAGATGTAAATAATGGATGATTTTTACGAATTTGCCACGCAAATGGGGCTTCATTTTTTTTTGCATGTTTATTTATACATGTGGGGCGAGGAGTTTATTATGAATCATATTTATTTCATATAACATGAAACACAGGAGTAATTATCTTATTTTTAACAATAGCTACTGGATTTTTAGGATATGTTTTACCATGAGGACAAATATCATTTTGAGGAGCAACAGTTATTACAAATTTATTATCTGCTGTACCTTATTTAGGAATAGATTTAGTTCAATGAATTTGAGGAGGATTTGCCGTAGATAATGCAACACTAACACGATTTTTTACATTTCATTTTATTTTCCCATTTATTATTTTAGCTTTAATAATAGTACATTTATTATTTTTACATCAAACTGGGTCAAATAATCCTCTTGGGTTAAATAGAAATGTTGACAAAATTCCTTTTCACCCATATTTCATTTATAAGGACATTTTTGGATTTATTATATTTTTATGAATTTTAATCGCTTTTATTTGAAAATTTAATTATTTATTAATAGATCCAGAAAATTTTATTCCCGCTAATCCTTTAGTTACCCCCGTCCATATTCAACCAGAATGATATTTTTTATTTGCTTACGCTATTCTTCGTTCTATTCCTAATAAATTAGGAGGAGTAATTGCTCTAGTTTTATCAATTGCAATTTTATTAATTTTACCTTTTACTCACTCTAAAAAATTTCGAGGATTACAATTTTATCCTTTAAACCAAATTTTATTTTGAAATATAGTAATTATTGCTTCATTATTAACATGAATTGGGGCTCGTCCAGTAGAAGACCCCTATATTCTAACAGGACAAATTTTAACAGTTTTATACTTTTTATATTTTATTATAAATCCGTTATTAGCAAAATATTGAGATAAATTATTAAATTAATTAATAAGCTTTTATAGCCTATGTCTTGAAAACATAAGAAAGAAGTAAAATCTTCTATTAATTTGTACTAAAAATTATTCATTAAAATATTATAGAAATAAAAAAAATTTTTAACCCAACAAAAAAAAATAAATAATTTAATGCTAAAGGTAAAAAACTTTTTCATGCTAAATATATTAATTTATCATAACGAAACCGAGGTAAAGTCCCTCGAACTCAAATAAATAAAAAAGAAATAAATGTCAATTTTAAAAAAAAAATTAAACTATAAATATCTCCCCCTAAAAAAATAACAATAAATAATATACTTATAAATAAAATTCTTGAATACTCCGCTAAAAAAATTAATGCAAATCCCCCACTTCTATATTCAACATTAAATCCAGAAACAAGTTCAGATTCACCTTCAGCAAAATCAAAAGGAGTACGATTAGTCTCTGCTAAACAAGAAGCTAATCACACTATTCTTAAAGGAAAACAAAAAAAAATAAATCAAATATAAGATTGACAATAAAAAAAACTTAAAAAATTATAATTACCGACTAAAAAAATAAAACTTAATAAAATTAAAGCTAAACTTACCTCATAAGAAATAGTTTGAGCTACAGCTCGTAATCCTCCTAATAAAGCATAATTAGAATTTGAAGATCAACCTGCAATCATAACAGTATAAACTCCTATGCTTGTACAACATAAAAAAAATAAAACACCTAAATTAAAAGAATATAATTTAATTACATAAGGAATACATATTCAAATTAATAAGGATAAAAATAAAGAAAAAATGGGAGAAAAATAATAAGAAATATAATTAGATAATAATGGATATGTTTGTTCTTTAGTAAATAATTTTACAGCATCACTAAAAGGTTGTAATAATCCATTAAACCCTACTTTATTTGGTCCTTTACGAATTTGAATATAACCTAAAACTTTTCGCTCTAATAAAGTTAAAAAAGCAACTCCTACTATAACACAAATAACTAATAATAAACTTCCAACTAAAGGTAAAATTTTATCAAAAATAAACAATACTATTTATAATTATTAATTATATTTATAAATTCTAAATTTATTGCACTAATCTGCCAAAATAGTAAAATAATTTAATAAATTTCATTTAAATAAAATTATATTTTTTATATTAGGTCCTTTCGTACTACAATATAATAAATTATTAAGGATAGAAACCAACCTGGCTTACGCCGGTTTGAACTCAGATCATGTAAGAATCTAAAAGTCGAACAGACTTAAACTTTAAACTTCTACACCTAAAAATAACTCTTAATCCAACATCGAGGTCGCAATCTTTTTTATCGATAAGAACTCTCTAAAAAAATTACGCTGTTATCCCTAAGGTAACTTAATTTTTTAATCCATAATAAAGGATCTAAAATTCATAAATCAATGTAATTAATTAATAAAAGTTAATTAAATTTTAATACCACCCCAGTAAAATTTTATTTAAACTTTAAATTTTATAATTCTTTATAATTTATAATTTATAAAAATAAAGATCTATAGGGTCTTCTCGTCCTTTAATTAAATTTTAGCTTTTTAACTAAAAAATAAAGTTTTATATAAATTTTAAAAAAACAGTATATATCTCATTCAACCATTCATACCAGCCTTCAATTAAAAGACTATTGATTATGCTACCTTCGCACGGTCAAAATACCGCGGCCCTTTAAAATTCAGTGGGCAGGTTAGACTTTAAATAAACTACAAAAAGACATGTTTTTGTTAAACAGGTGAATATATTAAATTTGCCGAATTCTTCATTAAAACCTATCAAATTAAATATTTTCTATAAATTAATATACTAATTTTATCATAATTTCTAAATTTTTATAATTAAAATTTAAATTTTAATAAATAATTTAATTTAAAATAAATAATTTTTTTTTAAAATAAATTATAACAAATTTATTAATAATGACTATTTTTAAGCCTATATTTATTAAAAAATCATAAAAAATATAATAATTTATTTTAAAGCTAATCCCTTAAAATATTATTTTAAACATTTATTTAATTAAAAAAAATTAATTAAATAAAATATTTAAACTAAATTAAATTTATTTCTTAAAAAACTAGATATCTTTTAAAACGATTAACATTTCATTTCTAATTATATATTAAAAATAGTTATTCTACAATAACTTTTATATATAATTAAATCTTTAAATCTCGAGAAAAATTAATATAATAATTAATTATTTAATAAACCCTGATACACAAGGTACAATAAATTAAATTTTCTTTCAAATTAAAAATTTTTCAAATTATTTCAATTTTCTTTTAAAATACTAATAAACTATAATTAAAATTATTATTTTATTATAAATTACTTAAACTATTACTACTAAAATTATTTTAATTAATAATTAATAAAAAAAAAAATAATTAATAAATAAATTCTATCAATTTAAATTGATTTGCACAACCTTCTTTTCAATGTAAATGAAACACTTTACTAATTAAGCTTTAAATTGCCATTCTAGATACACTTTCCAGTACATCTACTATGTTACGACTTATCTCATTTTAATAATGAGAGCGACGGGCGATATGTACATGTTTTAGAGCTATAATCATATAAATAATCTTTTTTATATTACTATTAAATCCACCTTTAAATTTTTATTTCAAAAAATTATCCGTTTAAATAAATTTATTGTAATCCATTTCTACTTAATTATAAACTGCACCTTGATCTGACATATTATTTAATAAAATATTTAGAAAATTATTAATCTTATAATATATTCTGATGACGACGATATACAAATTGAAAACAAAATTAAGTTAGGTCCATCGTGGATTATCAATTAAAGAACAGATTCCTCTAAATAGACTAAAACACCGCCAAATTCTTTAAATTTTAAGAATATAACTAATACTACTTAAGCATTTAAAAATATTTAATTTAAATAATAGGGTATCTAATCCTAGTTTATTATTAAATTTTTATAGCTTAAATTAATTTTATAATTAATAATAAATAAATTTAAAAATTTTACCTAATAAAATTATAAATATATTAATAAAAACAATTTAACTAATGCTAAAAAATTTTATTTGCATCATTTGTATAACCGCAGTAGCTGGCACAAATTTTACTAATACTAATTATTATTACTAATTCAAAATTTCTTTTATAATTAAAATTAATTACTGTGAATAAAATTAATAATATTAATTTTTAAAATTAATATATACTCTCACAAAAATTTACATGTAAAATAAAATAATAATAAAATTTACAACCAGAATAAAATTATATAATTATATATATAAAAAAAAATTACAATTAAAATTTAATTACACAATCTTAAATTAATTTAAATATAATAATATTAAATTAATTACACAATAATTATCTTTATATTAAGTTAATAAAGTATAATCCTTCCCATAAACTTCCCCCAAAGTTTTTTTTATATATATATATAAAAAAAAATTACAATTAAAATTTAATTACACAATCTTAAATTAATTTAAATATAATAATATTAAATTAATTACACAATAATTATCTTTATATTAAGTTAATAAAGTATAATCCTTCCCATAAACTTCCCCCAAAGTTTTTTTTATATATATATATAAAAAAAAATTACAATTAAAATTTAATTACACAATCTTAAATTAATTTAAATATAATAATATTAAATTAATTACACAATAATTATCTTTATATTAAGTTAATAAAGTATAATCCTTCCCATAACTTTTTATAAAATTTATTTATGTATATATATCTATTTATTTAATTAATATATTAAATTATATATTTAATATAAATTATTTATTAATTAATATATTATTTTTTTTTAATTATAGGACTAATAGGTTTATAAATAAATATCACCTATTTAATATAAATATTTAATTATATTAATATATATATATATATGTATATAAATTATTTATATATAAATATATTTATTTAATTAATATATTAAATTATATATTTAATATAAATTATTTATTAATTAATATATTATTTTTTTTTAATTATAGGACTAATAGGTTTATAAATAAATATCACCTATTTAATATAAATATTTAATT